TTTTTGATTGGCACCGTGGTGGCCCTGTGGTTAGGTATTGGAGCAACATTACCAATTGATAAATCTCTAACTTTAGGTCTTTTTTAAAAAATAAAAAAAAAGTTATTCCATTGTAAAATAAAAGGCGTGGGTATCTAGGGAGTAGTCATTTCAAAATGAATTCTCCCTAGATACATATGGCTGAAAAATCGAAATTATGTTGAAGGTTTAAAATCCATTTCAATTTCAAACTTACTTTTTAATAAAATTTTGTTTTGAACTGCTTTTTCTATTTTTTTTCTATAATGTCTAATATCTTTTTTACATCTTCTATGTGAAAATGTTCAATTTTGCTAAGGTCTTCTTGACTGTTATTCAAAAGATCCAATAATGTATGTATATTGGACTTTTTGAGACAATTATAGATTCTGGGAGGCAATTCTAATTGGTCAATAAAAATATATTGAAATGCTAGTTCTTTTTTGTTTTTTATTAGGTTAACTAATCTTTTATGAAAAGGAAAAAGGGGTAAAGTAACTTGCTGTTGATTGTTCTCTAAATAGAGCGTTTCTTCTTCTACATGTAGAAACGGAATAAATAAATTAATCAAATTCCGGGAGGCTTCATGAAGTGCTTCTTTAGGAGTTAAACTTCCATTTGTCCATATTTCTAGAAAAAGAATCTCTTGTTTTTCATTCCCATTTCCATAAGAATGAATACTATGATTTGCGTTTTGAACAGGCATGAATACAGCATCTATAGGATAACTTCGGTCTTCAAAGTTATTTGACATTTTTAGACTATATCCGCGATTCCTCTCGAGTTTTAATTCAATACACAAATCTATTGGTTCCGTTAAGGTAGCTATATGCTGTGTATTATCAATGATTTCCACAGAGGGCGGTAAAATTATGTCTCGAGCAGTTATATATCCCGGACCTTGGGCACAAATAAGCGCGTTGCGCGTTCCATATAGATTACTTCTTAATACAATTTCGTTCAAATTCATTAAAATTTCATGTACCGATTCTTTAATACCTACTATGTTAGAATAATCATGTGGTATGTTCTCAGATTTTGCGCGTGTAATACATGTTCCTTCTATTTCGCCAAGTAAAGCTCTTCGCATCGCAATGCCTATTGTGTCGGCTTGACCTTTCATAAGTGGAGACAGAATAAAGCGTCCATAATAAAGACGCTTACTGTCTCTTCTTGATTCAACACACTTCCACTGTAGTGTCCGAGTAGATACTTTGACTTTCTCTCGAACCATAGTAATTTTATTTGATCAGATGATTGAATCGTTTATTTCTCTTGAAACCCTTTCAGCCTTTATTTAGTTCTATACACGTCTTTTTTTAGGGGGTCTACAACCATTATGTGGCATAGGGGTCACATCTCGTACGAAACTTAAAAGTATACCGCTTCTACGAATAGCTCGTAATGCTGCATCTCTTCCCAGTCCAGGACCTTTTATCCTTACTTCAGCTCGTTGCATACCTTGATCCACTACTGCTCGAATAGCATTTCCTGCTGCGGTTTGAGCAGCAAAAGGTGTTCCTCTTCTTGTACCCCTGAATCCACAAGTACCCGCGGAAGACCAAGAAATCACCCGACCCCGTACATCTGTAACGGTCACAATGGTATTGTTGAAACTTGCTTGAACATGAATAACTCCCTTTGGTATTCGACGTACATTTTTACGTGAACTACTACGTGTATTTTTACGTGAACCAATTCTTAATATAGGTTTTGCCATATTTTTTCATTTCACAAGAAATATATGGATATATCCATTTCATGTCAAAACGGACTTTTTTTTTTGCCAGCTCCTTGGAAGGGCCATTTCCTTTTCTTTATTTCCTTTAGTAAGATTATCCTTGTCTTTGTTTATGCCTCGGGTTGGAACAAATTACTATAATTCGTCCCCTCCTACGGATTAGTCGACACTTTTCACAAATTTTACGAACGGAAGCCCTTATTTTCATAGTTGTTATTCCTTAATTCTCTGAATATACTTATTGTTGGACGAAAAAAAGGTTTCTTGATATTTTTGAATCTTGAATTGTATCTTCGGAAAAGGAATGTTAAAAAAACCACTTACTCATTTGAATCCTTGTTATGGAGTCTAGAAAATGGCTATCCTCTGATTAACTTATACCTAAGAACTTCCTAAAATTTTTATCTTTTTCTCCTAAAGGTATACCTATACAAAAATATGTCGAATCTTTTCAGAAACAGGACCTAAAATCAAACAAATCGTTAGTATCTAAACAAAATCGAACCATGCCGTTCGGAAATGATTTAGAACGAAAACTTTCATTAATTCATTGTTTTGTCTTTAATTTAATTTGAGCTAAAACATTCTCAACTTTTTTAGTAGGGGTGGTATTACACAACCCCCTTTTTTCACAAATGTTAAGTTCCGGATATCTAATTTTTATATTAGAAGGATTACCATATATAACACAAAATTTCTCCGCCGATTCTTTTTAGTCGAGCTTCTCGGTCTGTCATTATACCTTGAGAAGTGGAAAGGATTACAATTCCTATTCCGCCTAAAATTCGTGGAATTCGTTGAGAGTTAGAATAGATTCGTAGACCCGGTCGACTTATTCTCTTTAAATTTAAAATCGTTTTATAGGATTCTTTCTTATTTCGTCTATGTCTTAGGGTTAAAATCAAAAAGTATTGGTTGTTTTCGCGATGTTTCCTTACGTTTTCGATAAAACCCTCTCGTAAAAGTATTTTAACAATGCTTTCGGTGATGTTAGTCGATCCTATCCGAACGGTTCCTTTTCTATTCATGTCAGCATTTCGTATAGAGGTTATTATATCAGCAATCGTGTCTTTCCCCATGATAAGTTAAAATTCCTTAATTGTTCTATAATTTTGATATAATCAACATGTTTTTTTTCTTTTATTTATATTTATATATAGATATAGACGATTATATATTATCAATTATTAATATATAATTATTAAGGGTATATACGTGATACACAATCTATTAATTAATTTTATTTCAATACCTTTTTTTTAATACTAATTCTCGATATTTAGGCCTTATAATACCTCAGGAGCTAATGAAACTATTTTAGTAAAGTTTAATTGTCTCAATTCCCGGGGGATTGCCCCAAAAACTCGAGTTCCTTTTGGATTTCCTTCTTGATCAATGACAACTGCGGCATTGTCATCATATCGTATTATCGTCCCATTATTACGTTTGAGTTCTTTACAAGTACGTACAATTACAGCTCTGATCACTTCTGATCTTTCTAAAGGAGTATTCGGTATTGCTTCCTTGATTACAGCAACAATAACGTCACCAATATGAGCATAGCGGCGATTACTAGCTCCTATTATTCGAATACACATCAATTCTCGAGCCCCGCTGTTGTCTGCTACATTCAAATAGGTTTGTGGTTGAATCATATCATTTTTTTGTATCTATTCTTTTAATGCAAAGGACGAAGTAAAAAAATATTGTTTGTCAAAAAAAGAAAACTTATACTCTTTTTATCCTTAAATTTTATTTAGCTTTCTCATTCTATATTCCTATTCAGAAATAATGAATTGGGTTTTTATAGGCATTTTTGATGCCGCTATTGAAATAGCTTTTCTGGCTATATTTTCGGGTACACCACCCATTTCATAAAGGATTTTACCCGGTTTAACCACAGCTACCCAATACTCTGGGGATCCTTTCCCAGAACCCATACGCGTTTCCGCGGGTCTTACTGTAACTGGTTTGTCTGGAAATATACGTACCCAAATTTTTCCACCACGCCGTACATTTCGTGTCATCGCTCGTCGCCCTGCTTCTATTTGTCTAGATGTGATCCAAGCGGGTTCAAGTGTTTGAAGAGCATATCTGCCAAAACAAATACGATTCCCACGAGAAGATATTCCTTTTAGTCTTCCTCGATGTTGTTTACGAAATCTTGTTCTTTTTGGGTTATAGTTGATGGGTTTTTTCTAAATTCGAAATTCCATCTCTACTACAGAACTGAACGTGAGAGTTTCTTCTCATCCAGCTCCTCGCGAATAAAAGGACTAATTAAGATATAGATGTAGTTAAAATCCTAATTAATCATGGGATTTTTTGAAATTTAATCTTATCTCTTCTAAATTTGTGTATGTCTTTTTCGAAATAGAATATAATCCAAGATGAATTCTATTTCTATTTATTTAAAAATAATGGAATATCATTATTTCGAATGTAATTTTTGTTAGAGTTAGAATATTCTAACAAATCCTTATTTTTTTTATCTGTTTCATTTTTTTTCGTATTTTATTACTTTTTTTTTGCAAATAAAAAAAATTTTTTCGCCGGCGAATATTTACTCTTTCAATATCTATTTAAGTTTTATGTTTATCTCACTAGGTCTCAGAATCAAAATCAGAATAGATAATAAAGTTTCTGGTTTATTCCGCCATCCTGTCCAATGAATTACTAAGATTTATTTTTTAGTAGAATCCTCTATATTCATGGGTTCCGTCGTTCCCATCGCTTCTTGATTAATCATTAGGCCCGAATTCTACAATGGAGCTCTTACATGAAATTTTGAATTTCATTTTTTAATTTGTTTTTGAGTCAATTTTCTCAGTTTTTATTGGCTCAAGGCTCTTAATTTTTTGGTTTCGGAACAGATTTATCTAATTATTATGACTGAATCTGTATTGATGCTTTATTACATTGTTTTTCTTACAGTGACCTCATAGACTTTCCAAATTGGAATAATATATCATTAATATTCAATTTTTTCTCTCTTTCTTTCATCCTTCCATTTATCCGCATACTTTTCGATTACCTTTTATAACTTAGTAATCATCTGTCTTTATTATTTTTGTTTTTTTTTTTATTCAGTTGCTACAATGATATGATCAGTCTATCATATCTTGACTAAGTTTTTTGGATCCAGATAATGCGAAGCAATGAGTTGCTTAGGTTATTTATTAATGCTATAGTTATTAGTTGCTCCTATTAGGTAAGTTCTTTTTTTTTATCTTAATCTAAT